AAGAAATCCTTTTTATTAGTCTATTTTACTAGAATAGAAATAAAAAACACATATATATTTTTTTTTGATTTCATTTTAAGTAAATTAATAAAAAGAAAACTAAAGAATAAAATAATAAGAGATCTCAAATCCATTTTTTGATCTAGGATTCATTGGAACAAAGCAAGGAAAGGCCTGGTCCTAGCCAGGCCGGGGGAATAAAAGGAAGAGATCCTTTCGGACGAAATCATTTTCTATTGGTTCTATTGTAGATATCTATTTCGAATATCTAAATTGATGATTGATAAAATTCGTATATATCTATAGAATAAAGAAAAAGAAATAAGGAATTTTTTCCATCTTTCCTTTACATGTCACATATGAATTCTCCTTTCTTTAATTGGGAGAGATGGCTGAGTGGACTAAAGCGACGGATTGCTAATCCGTTGTACGAGTTATTCGTACCGAGGGTTCGAATCCCTCTCTCTCCGTTCTTTTTGATCACTTAAGATTTCCCTTTCCTTTCGACTTCGAAAAAATCTCGAACCTTTTTTCTCATATCATAGTTAAATGTATGGATTAGGGAAAGAAAACCCTAAGAAAATTAAGAAATCGAGCAAGGAAAAGCGAAAAGCCTCACTCAGTTTTTTTTATTCATCACGTCCGGGATTACGCCCTGGATCATTAGATAGGAACCCGAAGATGAAGAGAGAAACAAAGAATATCACTACTGTGTAAACGAAGAGTTTGAGAGTAAGCATTACACAATCTCCAAGGTCATTTTTGGGTGAAATAGGGGAATAGATTCTGTACTTTTTATCGTTATCGCATATTCTTTTTTGTTTGACACCAAGAAAAGAATCGGTTTCTAGAAAACTGTAATAAGATTCTTATTTTTTCGTCACCAAAATTCTCTTTCCCAATTAGGTATTGTGGAGACCATACATAGGGTCTTCGACCCTCAGAAGGTCAGAGTAAATGAGGTGATCCCGATTCATCTCATCGCAGCTATCCAAAAGAATTTGAATGTTTGAGCCATTCTCCGATCTTCTCAATTATTCGAATTACATTTTTTATTGAATAAATCATGAATCAGATTAAAGATCTTATCGAAAACTTACAGCAGCTTGCCAAACAAGGGCTAAGAGAAAAAAGAACACGGGTATAACTGGCATAACATCTACGATTGGATTGAAAAAAGCATAAGCTTCGGGTAATTTGGCGAAGAAAAAGCTATTCGAATGAAGGGCAGGATTAAGACAGATCAAACTAAAGATATTAAGCATAACAAACATTTTTTTTCTTGGAGATAATTTGATTATTATTAGGTTATTGATATAAGGGGAAAAATGAAGAAAGTAAGGAAAGTAGTCCACAAAATCCTTCTTTTTCTTTTAACTCCCCCAATCAAAAATCCTTCCATATTCAAATGAGAATAGAAGGGATCATACCTTCATACAATATCTTAATTGAATTCTATGTAATGATCAATGAATTCTTTTTTATTCTACATCTACATGTGTTAGAATCCTAACAACAACCTTTTTCCAAAATCTATATTTGGGCTAGAATTGACGAACAACTAATATCAATATTAGTCTTTATTAGTGTCGAATAGAAATCAAAATGGGGCGTGGCCAAGCGGTAAGGCAACGGGTTTTGGTCCCGTTATTCGGAGGTTCGAATCCTTCCGTCCCAGACCGATTCGATTCTATCAGAACAAAAAAGGTTCTCTTAAACAAAAGGTTGTTTAAGAATGTTGGATCCAATGTGATTCAATCTTTCTTTTTGATTTCGAATGATTCATAAGAGAATCATAGCTTCCTTTTCGATTCGATTTTTTTCTCACAAAAGGGTCGAGTCTCAATGACGCGTGGATGGAAATACATATTTTCTTGATAGATATAGAGATTAAGTAGGATAGGAACAAAAATCAATCAAAATGAAATAAAAAATTTTGGGTGAGCCATTCAGTGTATGCCTGCCCAAGCGCTTATATTCATGTTGAAGGTTAGTTATTCTCACATGATGCATTCTAAGTCGAAATGCAGAAGAAAGGTCTATATCTTCCCTAAAGTAAATAAAATAGGGTCAAAAAAAAAAGACTATTTCGGAAGCTAGTCAATGATGACCCTCCATGGATTCCCCTATATAAGCCGCGGCTAAAGTTGCAAAAATAAGAGCTTGAATCCCGCTTGTGAATAATCCAAGGAACATGACAGGTATAGGAACCACCAAGGGTACTAAAGAAACAAGAACAACAACTACTAATTCATCAGCAACTACATAATTTCCCGAAAAGTCGAAAACTAAGTGATAGGGGTTTTGTGAAATCTTCTAGAATGTTAATTGGTAAAAGTATTTACGTTGGTTGAATGTATTTTCCGAAATAACCCAATCCCTTTTTTGTAAGACCTGCATAGAAATATGCCACTGACGTAGGTAAAGCTAAAGCAACAGTAGTATTTATATCATTCGTGGGTGCCTCCCCGTGCGCTGTATGATTTTCCGGGGTAGAAGAGCACCTGACCAGTTAGAAACAAAAATAAATAGGAACATAGTTCCAATAAAGGGAACCCTTTATATGGCCATATTATTCTCCAATCTGAGGCTCAAGTCTCGAATGAATTCAAGGATATATTCGCAGAAATTCGTCGGTTTCCATGGTTTGTGGATTCCGAACAGCCACAGTGACTGAACCTAATAAGATAGCAATTACAACCCAAGAAGTGAGTTGTACTTGGGCATGGACTTGGAAGCCCCCTATTTGCCAATAGAAATGTTGGCCTACTTCTACATTACATCGGATATATCGTACTTTTAGTGAGTTGATGGAACAGGGTAGAACGTTCATATAGCCCTCTGACAGAAATAGAACTTCAAAAAAAGAATGATTTTCCATCTCTTATCTCTTTCTCGATTCGCCCTCTTTAATTAATAATTAATTGTAAATATATATTTCGGATACCAAACTCATAACTTACTCAATTACGGCTATTTTTCTCTCTTTTTTGAGACTCAAGAATAGTAACCGATTGAAGAAATTTATGGTCTGATTTTTAAGAAAGAATTTCGGCCGCTAATTTGTTAAGAATCAATCGGATTGAAGCTATAGCGTCATCGTTCGCTGGAATCGAAATATCTGCGAGATCCTTTTGTATCGATTAAAGAAATTGTCGGAATCCCCAAAGTGAGACATTCTCGAAGAGCCATATATCCTTCTTGCTGATCAACGATGATTACAATATCGGGTAACCTCGTCATATATTTGATCCCACCCAGATATGTTTGCAAGTGAGATAACTGTCTCTTCAAGATTGCTAAATCTCTTTTTTACGTTGAGCCGTATTTTGTTCCGATCTCAAGTCCCTGAACTTATGAAGTCTCGTTTCTGTAGTGGACCATTTCGATACCACCGAGCCATTTTTGATTAACATAATGACAGCGAGCCCTTATTGCGTTGCGGCTGATGCTACTGAATCAGCTGCTTGATTTTTTGTACCGACTATTAAGAAGTGTTTTCCCATACTTGGGACACTGCATCAAAAACTAAATCACAGGCTTCGGACAAAAAACGAGCAGTTCGAGTAAGATTTGTAAAATGAATACCTTTACGCTTTGCAGAGATGTAAGGCGCCATTCTAGGATTCCATTTCTTAGTACCATGAAAAAAAGGAACTCCTGCTTCCATCATCTCTTCCAAATTCATGCACGGCTCTTCCCCGTCACAAAGACTCCCCGCGGTATTGTTGTCCCTCGTACGCGTATCACACACTCAATGCGCGCATTTCCTGCCGGCAAACATGCCTTAAAACACCTGGAAATAGTCATACAAACGTTCTATCTACCTAGGGGCCTTTCTCATTCAGTGGTCAACCGACTAGTTGCCTCAACGAATTGATATGCTTTTGCTTTTTGTGACACCGGCGAATCTTTTATCATATCATTTACGGAGGAATACAATGAAATCAGAACAAAGCAGGTAGACCAAGCGAGCTGTAAGAATTCGGGGAATTAGAACTCAGAATAAGCTCTTTTGACCAATTAGCACGTTTGGTAGCCAGAAAGAGGATATCTAAGCAAGCATTCACTTTTCTACGGTCACTGATCAAAAAATTCATTCAGTAAGGGATTTCTCCTCAAAGTAGTGTAACCTAGCTCAATTCGCCTCATTGATTCCTTCTACAAGCCTGAAATCTCGACTCCTCCTTTCGCCCAGCCACATTTCCATTTGGTTATGCTATACGCTAGTACTTGTGTCGGGGGCAGGCCATAGACCTACTAAGCTATGTCGCTAGCTATATATATATAATTTGCTCAAGTGTGAAAGCGGAAGGTCCTGCACATAAAAAATCTTCCACTGCAGAGACCTTTTAAAGCCTTTGATTACGTGGTCAAGACCCGGTACTAGGGTATGAGATGTGGCAGAAAATACCCCTTTTCTTTTGGGTGTAGAATCAACTCGCAGAAATGCCCGGTCAAAGAAGGGCTTGCTAGAACTCTGAAGAAAGGCTTAAAGCAGAGCTTTCTCACTGACTCAGGAAAGGCTCAATCATCAGAAATGGAGAGCTTCAATCGAAAAAAAAGCCTACAACATAGCTTCTACTCGAAAACCCTATTAGGCAGTAGTTACAAGCACAGCAGAAAGGAGCTTTCCTAGATGTCAGGCGGGGAATCCTCATTGTGTACTACCTAGCCGACTCTCTTAGTGTATCACCGGAGTATATCTAATGTCTCCTAATGCAGCTACGAAGGGCAATGCTTTGTGGAAACCGGGCACTGCAAGAGAGATTTCCATGGATACTTCAAAAGCACTAAGTCGGAAGCGCCCCGGTCTGAAATCAGTACATTAGGCTTCCTTCCAGTGGTTGCTCCGGTTCCTTCCTCCTGCAATGAGGCAGATCGCTGAGGAAGCTATTTCCTAACCAGAAAACGAGAAAGGGAACCTAATGTTCCACCCCCGGTATACTGAGTTCTGGCAAAACAAAAGTAGTGATAAAACCCCCATTTCTTTAGCAAAGAATGAACAACATTGAGCTAGCACGCCCCCCTCATCAGTGCTTGCCTGTCTACTTGAGGGAAGGTGTGAATCCTGGCTTCTTTGAACAGCAATCGCGTAATCATTCTCGCCTGTTATTGTCGGGTTTGGCTAGCCCATTTCCTTTCAGTATAAAGACGAGTTGTTAGTTTGCTAGAACAGGGCTTTTTGATTAGGAAAACCTATAATATAAAAAGTGAATCTGAATTCTTCCCTTATAAACAATATCCATAGAAGAATCTTCTTAGAAATGCTGTGACCACCTTTTAGGAATGGTTTTATGGCGTAAGCAATGCATGTAAGAGCAGCACCTGTCAATGATAATGGAAATTGACGAAGGCACAAAGCCTCACTTCTGGCTCTATCTCCACATCTTGGTCGGAATCTGATTCTTGTGCATCGTTGGATGTATCCTTTTGTGAAGTGGCCTGTCTATCTCTCATTTTTCATCCACACCCTTAGCTACCCTCCTCTATAAAGGCATCACCTCTTTATTGTCAACTTCTTCAGGCAATTCCCCCATTGCTTCCTTTGTCACAAGTTCTACGGAATCATCAGTAACTTGGACATGAAATTCTTCCCCACCAATAATACCCACTGTTCGAAAATCATACAAGAATTCTTCATCTTGAGAGCTTCCCATTACTCATCTATAGGGAGAGTAGGTGCTATGTGACTTGGATATGCTTTCTCGTCAAGCACTTGAATTACCTGACATGACAGGCTTTCAATGCCTGGGATGTCCATTAACTCAGGTGGCATAAACTCCTTTTAAGTTATTGGAAACTTAGACACGAAATGAATATACTCACTAGGTGAGGTATCCGCATGCTTCCTTTGCTCTTTCTTTGGTCTTTGCCCCCTGCCTACTTTCTTCGGATCGTTCTGACGATGCTTATTCCTTTCTTTTTGATATAACCTCGTCTCAAGGGCCGCCTGCATAGCAATCAATCTTGGCGCTTCCTACTCCTTCGGCTAACACGAGTGCTCCATTCTCCTTGAATATATCTTTCATCATATTTTTTCATTTTTTCTTCCTCTGAAATAGCTCTGTAGGTGCTAGAACTAGAATAGGCTATGCTTGGCGAGATCTCAGCTATCGGGCAAAGAATATCTCCAACTATTACAAATACCGGATTTGAGGTGACCACAGGTTGCTTAGGAGGGTCTATTTCAATGACACCTTTCTAACTTTTTGATCTCCAACAATCTTCTATCGGATGAAAAAGAACCCGATGGAATTAGTCGGGATCTCCGTCCTACCTCAGTAGGTCTCTTAGGTTCGGGAAGCTCGATCAACCCTTGCTCTAATAAAGATGTGAAGAAATCTTCAACATCCTCATTTCGAAAGGAATATTCTTTTGCTTTTCGTTCTGGTCTCCCTTTACCTTTTTCTTTCTCTTTCTCTTTGCCTGGGCTTTTCAGCTTTGACTCAGCCCGACGTGCTTGCTGCTCGACGGTGGTTTGGTTTCTTCGGTAAGGCTTCTCGGACCACCATGTAGATCTGGCCCAGTAGTTAGCCCTCAAGAGCACTGGTTCCCAAAAACCGACTCTAGTCAGCTTATCCTGTTATTCTAGTCGGGCCAGAGCGTACCTTTTTTTTATCTATAAGCTTCAGTGGCGCGAAGCGGCTTTGCCCCTTTTCAGTAGGGGAGCGAAGCATTTCCACACAAGGAGCGGTATAACTCTATTTCGCTATTGAAAACTCTCAGCCTCTTCGCTAAGCAGCTGCTAAGCTGCTCTCCGCCCCAGATGCTCCGCTCCGTGTGATTGATGAGCCAGCCCTCTACTATGGATTGTTGGTCTGCAGCCCCGCCCTATAGAATGAATAAGGAGAGGCCTATCGATGACCGACCGAGCCACTCTGATACTACTCCTTACCTCACCCCGACCAAAGAGTGATCTTTGAACGCTACTATGCATCCTTAAAAAGAGTGACAGGTGGGTTTGGGTATAGCAGGACTTGAACCTGCGACCATTAGGTTAAAAGCCCAATGCTCTACCAACTGAGCTATACACCCCAAAAAAATGGAGTAGTAAATTAGGATTGGTGCGGAAAATCAAAGAGGGCGGCCCCTCTTCTTCTCATCAGGGCGCGGCTCTGTATGAGGCTCGTACTGCGGAGCAAGTCTGGTCTTGTCTTGTTTCCACTCATTTAAGATTCTATCTAAAAAATCAGGTCAACGGGGGATACTACTGTAGCTCTCACTGACACCATCTACGAGAAGGTGAGGTCGTCTTTCTTTCCGGCCGGTTCGACCGAGAGGAGCAGTTATCTATGGTTTTACGTTGTTGGCCGTTGTTCCGGTCGAGCACTCTCTTTTCTTTGTCCAATTCCGTCTTACCAACCCGCGAAGGGTTGTGAGGCTGGACCAGGTACGAAGAATGAATCTATGTCTGTGCACGGAAGTTGCTGGCCGGCGGCCGCTCAACTGTTCGAGCGCAGTGCAGTGGTGGTTGGTTCCGATTCGACAAGGGTAGAATGCCTGGTCGAAGGTCCAGTCCAGTACAGTAGGTAGCAGGCTCGTTTTGGCTCCCGAGCGAGAACGAGAAATAGGCGATGCACCATCCTTGCGTTGACCTTGACTTGACAGATTCATCCAATGGAACCCACACTCAAAGGAGGACCACAAGAAAGGGGTGATGCCGTCAAAGAAGTGATCAGCATTAAGAAACCTCTTGGGTTAGCAGTGAAAGAAAGGCATGAATTTCTTCATGAATAGCTTTTTCTACTAAAAGAGGGACCAGCCTCATCGTGGTGATTAGAGGACACCGTAGATCGTTCACCTCTAATGTGACACGTTCCCTCCCAGTTATATGATCAACGGGATCAGTCGGCTAGAGAGCGGGGCTATTCTTCTTCCGGGGAGGCAAAGTCGTCCCCTCTACTGAGTAATCCGAACCCTCAGTTCGGAGGTCTTCGTCAACATGTTACGAGGCTCCAGTCTTCGGCGGGTCACCATTACTTGACTTAGAAAGGCGAACATCTGGGCAAGGGAAAGCGCATCTTAGTGCAAATTGGTTTTTTTTTATTCATGATCTACCAATCAGAATGGGGGGTCCTACCTACGTACATGATTGATAGAATCACTACGTAGGGGGGGGTGGTGGCGGTCAACTTGATGCGGGAGAGGCATGAGTGCAGTTCGATCTTGTGGTGTATTCGTTTGTAGTGAGTAGGGCTGTTTATCGTTGATCAGTTCGCCTCCGCTCTATTGAAAGGTCGTAATTCCTACGGCGGTTTTGTCAACGAACGCGTCTCGGGCCGGATTGACTAACCTAACCATTAAGGAGGCCTTGCTCAGACATGGTGCTCTGCTTTAGTGTGATTGACGAAGGCTAGGGACCCAAAACAAATGAAAAGAGATCGGGATCGGGGTCGATAGTTGGCAAGGAACGTCGATCTCCCCCCTCTAACATAAGGGGCAGCAGCGGTCGATCCAGGGAATTACGGGGCCCTTTTACCAAGTCTACCAGATAGAAGATGATAGAGGGCCAAAGTTGCGTTGCACAAGACGGTGCCGTCTCACTTCGAGGTCCTTCCTTCTTAGTCAAATCTGATGATACGCCTCGGCTTCAGCTGCCTGCTAGGTGATCGAAATCGCTCAGGTCAGTGAGGACTCACTCACCCACCTACTCCTTATCTATCTAATAGATATCTTTCTTCTATCTACTGAATTCAAAAGAACGGGGCGGCTATCTATCTTCAAAAGGCGACCCGCCGCGCCGGGCTATAAGATAAGATACAGCTGTTGTACTACTTGACTGGTAAGAAACAGCTGCAGTCAGAACTTACAGACTGTTGTATGTACTGTAACCCTCTCTTCCGCTACTGGTGGACTGGTAACTTGCACAGAAAGGCCGACAGAAGTTTCTTAGCGCGCTTTTCAAGCGCTTAGCTTCGGCGGGCCGCCAACAATTTCAGTTGCAAGCCTAAGCCAAGAAGGTACGAACGAAGTGACGGCCCTTAAAAAAACGCGGTTGTGGTAGTAATTGCGAACATCTCTCCTCGCGTGCACAGTTTGCTTGCATGCCGCCTTAGTTCTAAAAAATCTTTCTGAGTTTGACCTAATCTAATAAAGTAAAGCGTATATAAGCAGCTGTTTAGTGTATAAGCAATTCTTTAGTGGCCGCACCGAAAGGCCCCTCAATGTAAATGCCCATACTACCTTTTGGGGAGGTTGGTTGAAGATGATGTTACGCGGCGTTCAGAACCTGCCTTGAAGTGAATGAATTAGAAAGAACGAAGAAGTAAGGAAATGAGACGACTCCTTCTTGAACTATTTCATAAACTGATCTCCCCCTCCACACCAATCACGAGTTTTTATCCATTCCTCTCGTATATCGTCGTAACGCCCTTAATGATAGGTTTTGAAAAACACTTTTCATGTCATTCCCATTTAGGTCCGATTCGGATCCCTCCGTTGTTTCCTTTTCCTCCCGAACCTTTTCCTCGAAATGAGAAAGAAGATGGTCCACTCGAATTTCTTTATTTAAGTACTTATTGCTTGACAAAGAGCCTACTTCTACAATTGGTAGGTCACCGGGTTATTCAAATAAGTCGTTTTTTCCGCGGTTTTCCCATGTTAAAACTTCCGTACCAATTCGATCGATCCGGAATAGATCGGTTAAACATTCCAATAGGGGGCCCGGTCTTGACTCTTCTGTGTGGTATTCATTCTCGTTCGGCTTTTGGAATCACATCCAGCAGTGGTTGGAACAGCTCGCAAAATCCAAGCACTTCACCTACTTCATTGCCCCCAACCGTTTCCCGTACCTCTATTGAAACAGAAGGGTTTCATGTTTCTTCATCGATTGGTTATTCCTCTCCGTTCGTATCTCCTTCTCCAATTTCGGTCTTGATTAGTTCAATCGATTGAATGGCCAAGTCATTGAAAAGCCTCGATTCGATTGTTTTCCAAGAATGTTGAGCCGGGTATGTAAGCCATGTATCTGGGAGGAACTTCAAAGAAGGGCTTTGCACCCTGTTTTGGTGTTGCAGCTATATTTCGATTCATCCTCTTCTTGTTTGAAGAATTTCCCGTTGAACCCATTTCATATGATGGGAATTGCTTGCCTCCTGGGCGCTGCTCACGCTCATCTTATTTTGAATTCCACCTTTCGTTCATTCTCCTAGAAAGACTCATTCAATAGCTATTGAATACAGGATTGGTTTTTTTTCGCATCTCAATACTGTGAGTACTTAGATTGGTACTGGAATTACGCTTGTAATTACGCTACACCACTGGAAGTCTTGTTAGATCCACCTATTGTGTGCTTGCGCATCAAGCGTACCGAAGTCACGAGTCATCGTTTTCGTTACGGTTTGCTGTTCCTTCTGATTAATCGATAGGTCAAGTGCATTGTGATCGGTCCCTCAGGGAATAGGGACTCAAAAAAGAAATGCTTGGCCTTCAAATAGCGTTTTATGGACAAGTTTGGAAATATTTGTATCATTGTTGCGTATTATCCATCCTCGTCATTCTTTCCAACCGGGAAAGGACAGGAAACGGTAGACTGATATAAATAGCTCCTTCCTGGAAGATCCATTCACAAATATTTAGGCATTCCTTACTCATTCATTAACTCCCATGTCATCCTCACACGTAGTATCGAAAAAATGTGCCCTCTCTTTGAACCCCCAACCCCTAAAAAAGGCGATCGAAATCACAGATAGAAAGTGCCATTTGATGGGTAACTAAGAACAAGGGAGATGGATACAGGAAAAAGGAAGTAGTTAAAAAGGAAGTGATTGCTAGTAGTAACGACTTGTTACGATCCATTGGTTTATATCCACGTCTTTGGTGCATCGAAATCCATTATTTGAACCGTCAAAAAAGTGAAAGGGTGCTCCCCGTGGCGAGGGGAGGCTAAGCTAACTACCCCAGGACCAAGAGGTACTGCCCAACAGCCGAGTCCTCATTTGAAAGTCCCGAAAGGGATAGTTGCCCATCATACGGCTCACCAACCTCACTTGAAAGCCCCGAATGGGTCGGCTCCTTTCAGGGGTTCAGAGCTGCCGACCGACAAATGGTGAGTAAGGAGCGAGGGATGGAGAAGCAGAATGGATTACGGGACGAATCAATCGAAGATTTGGGCACTGCTACCCGCTGATCAGGTTGTAAGTAGCGAGTGGTTCTCACCCAAATGCATGTATGTCAGTGCTAGTGTCAGCTACGCCCAATCAGTAAACCGTTCTGAATACTGAACCGTTCTTATACAAAAGATGCCGCCGATGGACTTACATGGCGAATGCCATACGAGCCTTCCTGCGGCGTGGTGGCAGGAACGGGGATTGGCGGATGTGTGACGTTTGGGGTTGCCATGCACTTGTCCCCATTGGAAGAATGAGTAATCCGTTCCCCCGCCGAATGTCCCTATTAGTTTAGTGTCCCAGTAACCTGGAAACCCGAGTGAAAGCAATTGATTGGATTGATTCAGCTGACCCACCACCTGCCCGGTCTAAGCTACAGTTGAACCGATTGATTTTCTTTCCACATTTGACCCATAACCTAAAGCATCCGAGCGTTTTACATAACCAATTTCTTCAGCGGACCGAGCCGGCAGAGGCAGAGGAGTTTATGCATGCACTTTCTAGTTGTTCCATATCGAGATCGAGCAGATTCCACTCAAGTTAGACCACCAGCATCTGAGTCAGCAGAATCTAAGCGTTTTGCGGGTGGGATAGGGGCAACAAAGGCATAAGAAGCAAAGACATAGGCAGTCATATTAGCAGTGGAAAAGGTATGGGAAGCTAGGATGGTATGGGCTGACACATAAGAAGCTACGGCACCTTCAGTTAGAGACAAAGGCCCCGAACTTTCTAAAAGCAACAACAGAGAGAATTCAAACTAAGGTGTGGGATAAGAAAAAGTCCAATCCCAATTGCTACTTTGGAAGAACCAACACTAATGAAAGCAGCGAAGGTAGCACCACATGTAGAAGTAGAGGCAGCCCCCCCACCTATGCAAGCATCATTCCTGTAAGTTCGTACGGTCCCAGAAGCGGCTTCCCCACCATCTCGCCTAGTTAGAGTGCCATTCGCGAAAGATCCCAGCGCAGATCGAGCCCATCAGTAGTGGTGGTTGACCGTCCCAGTCGACCAATTTCAGATCCTTTTGTTGCTTTCTCAGTAAGCACATTGGTTTCAAAGAATTCTTTCATGAGTGAGAATGAGACCACCAGCTAGCTAGCGCGGCGTAGGGTGTTCGATGCATGCATATTTGAAGCAAGGAAAAGGGAGGGGGAACCAAAACATCGGTCTTTGGCATCAGTGTATGGTATAAAAAATCTCCCCCCAGCCCAATCTATCTAGAGTGCCAATGATAGGAGCGGTTCCGGCAAAGGTGTACGGAAGAAAAGGTAATAAGACCTTCGCTAGTTTCCCGTTACCCAGAGGCAAATCAACAAGCCAGCAACCGTTCAAAAACCCGAGAAAGCTATCATCTCGCGCGGATCCATACCCATAACCACCGGCATCCTCACTAATTGGAGATAGGTGCGTCCAAGCCCTTTCTTTCTCTTTCTTATTCATTCATTATTTATTGTTGGGGCCTAACGTGATCAATGAGATTACGTTTATAGCGCATGTTCTGATTCTAGTGTGAAGTATGCCAGCGAAGGTAGCAGTGGTTGCGGTTGATCCCATTTCAGTAGTTGGAAAGCGGCCTGGTAGTAAATTCATCCAGTTTCATCATGAAGCCGTCTTATTTGAGGGCAATCGACTGAGAAAACCCCTTACCGCTGCTGGTGTTAGGTTGGAGATTCTTCGAATGCCCCTTTATTTGAGGGCAATGAGATCCACATCTGGCTTTCGAATCTTGCTACTCCTACGACCTATACTGGTTTATCCGTTGCTGGGCGTAGGCCTGTTATCTATTATCACCCGAGGCCTGAGGCCACTCACGCACGCATGCATCGCAGCTGTCAGCATTTGGGAAAAGGTCTCTGTACAATTCTTTATAATATAAGTAAGTGCCATTAGTTCTTAGAAGCGATGTTCTGTCATTCCCAATTGATCGCATTGTTCGGCCCCGTTGGATTTGTTCCAAGAAATTACGTGAAGGCATTAGCTTACTCTAGGTAGTGTGGATAAGCAAATGTAGATCTTGTGTGCACAAGCGTCTGTCCCTTCTTTTGTTCCGGTCTTCGCTTGTGTTATTACTTATGTGTTGTGTTCCGACATGTGAGTAGAAGCGCAGTGCATTCGCTTTCCACTTACTTCAACAAACCGGCAAGGGTTGAAGAGCCATAGCTAGCACTCAGTTTCACGTTCAAGAGCTCAAGCAGTTGAAGCGCTTGATTCCCATTTGATGATGTGATTCATAACCAACAACCAGCGAAGAAAGGCAAAGGTTCCAGGACGGTTTCAACAGCATCGTAGCGCTTGATATGGCGTCTTGCTACTTGCCCGCATCAGAGCAAGCAGAGGTGGAGACAGCAGAGTCAAAGGTAAGATATAGCGTTCCCGCTGGATCGCCCTAACTAGTCATATTGGTATGCATCTACTAGCCCGGGTATCGATATGTTACTGAAGCCGGTTACAGTGAAGGAAAGCTGCCTTTGTCTCTATCCATGATGCTATAGATCATCTTGATATAGCAGCGGAGAAATGCCCCGAGCAGACTCTTTAGGGATAGAGAAAATTCTAATGCCCTCCAAAAAGATCGTACTCTTATGAGAACATAGAAGACTTATTTTGATTTTCCTTCTTTTTCGCTACAGCTCCGCTCCCGGGATGGATGCAAGGAAAATGGATAGCGATCAATAGATACGAAGGGGAGGGCGGGGTATAGAATGGAACTAGATGGATGCTTGCATTAGCGGTGGAGGTGCCAGGAGAAAAAGTCGTAGCCACAATCGCGACCGACTTTTTCGCGCGAGCTAATTCAGTCAGAAACCATATGGGTTAGGGGTGAACAAAGAACTATATTAACTTCTATCGTTCGACGGTAGGAATAGGTGGGAGTGAGACCCGAAACAGGGAAGGAATTTACGCAAAAGCGGTGTAGCGTTGAACCGCAGCTTGCTTGCATAATGAGTGAGCCGGGAAAGGGGAAGAGCTAGCTGACAATTCAGCATTTATTAATTAATATTAAATCAATCAATTCCCTCGGAATTGTGCTAGCCTCTATATCACGGGAAAGGGTGGAAGAGAGATTGGGCAACTACCTTTGGGGCCCTACCCAACCTAGATAGACCAACACCCCCGAACAGTGAATTTGGAATATACATAGCTCTCCGGAGAATCCCTTGACTAGCCAATCTTTGAACTCATCCCATCAGTGCCTTCTTGTGAGTGCTAGTCAGCTACCATCCTTGATATAGGTTGTTCTCCTGTGCTCCTGTAAGAAGTCCTTCCTATACCTGATGCGCTTTTTATCCTTTTGAGTTAATGCAAAGACCCAATTCGCCCGGGCTGGGATGGCTTCCGACCTAAGCGGGGTTGCACCGTAGGGACCCGTAGCCTCCAGAGTGTTAGTCTGCAGGCAGAGACTCCGTCATCACCCCAACGTCAAAACGCCTTCAATCCAGTAGTATACTTTTCTGGGTGTCCAGTCTTTGAAACCAGACCGCTGTTAAAAGCCCGTCAACTACAACGCGTACCATACCACTTAGAAAGACGGTGACGAAAGTTGTCACAAATCAACCCTACCTCCTAGACCGGCCCCACTTCGCCTCTTTGAGACCGCACCACTTTAAAAGGAGACAGCACGCGCTCACTGATTATCTACGCATAAATCCGTTTGTTTTTTAGTGTTGTCTGGCCTGATAGTTGAAGTTATTGTTAACCCATCCTGTGTTCTGTTAGGATTGACATCAAGTTATCTAACCTGTTGTATGCATCGCAACTTTAGAAGGAATGTTGTTTTTCCCCCTTACTTATACCAAAGGGTACCCCCTTGAGTATAAATAATAAATATAAGCAGATATAGTTAACCGAAGGGGTTGAGGGATTCTTGCTTTAATCCGTCCCGCCATTCCTGACTTAGGAAGGAATAAAGTAAGGGACGACTGCTTATCCACCACCTTTTATGAGTGAAAGAACGAGCTCTATGACTATTTTGATTTTAGCGGAAGGCCTCTTGTTATAGCCTCTCGCTCGGCTTCTTCTCACGAATTGGATTCGAACCAATCAAGCAACTTTCCTTCCGATGCAAAAGGCCGTCCTTTATATCAGAACGTAACGAATATAGTCGTTCGCATTTTAAGTGAAATCCTTTACATTTCCATAGTTGGTCTGGCCACAATAACTCTTTATCTTCCGAGTATAGCTTGCAAAAATCAAAGGAGGCTTTTTCAACTTGATGGAATTTGCTGGAGGAGCTACTTCGGCTGTAGGACTATCTGATATGCAAGATGTTTTTACTTTAATATAAAGGAAGGAGATAAGCATTCCGATGTGGTGGTGCAAAACGAAGGGGTTGGAGTCGTTATAGAGGCAGGTTCTGATAAGCAGAATGAGTTTCTTTCAAAGAATATATCATATAGGGTGAATTTCTTTCTCAAGAGAATAGGGACAGGTCTAGTAGCGGGCAAAGCAGAGATGGCTCGAAGTACAGTTTGAGGTCTGGTGGAAGGTTTAAGAGGAAAGCTGGCATGACTGTCTTACTGTCTTAAGCATAAGCGGTAAGAGGCAAAAGCAGTAGCAGTGAACATGACTGTCTTAAACATATCAGGAAGGGAAGGTAGCAGCAAACCTTACGTTAAGGGAGCAAGAAGTCTCATAAGAATATGTGCGATTACCAATTCCTTCTTTGAAATATCTTTGCTTAGTCCCCATTCCTGGTAGTCTAGCTCAGTCTGTCCATTATTCCTTTAGTTTGTCGTCTGTATGTCTATTTGTCTTTAGTAAGAAAGCCTGTTAAAGCCATCTGATATTCCGGTACTAGAGGTCAATTCAATGCTCTAATAAGCTTTCTTTTACGCCCTTTTTGAATTCTCTTATTTTTATAGATTCCATGTGTAGAAGCTCCTTTGTGCGGCATTAATGGCACCGACAATATTAACTTATGAAGTGATGTACCTTTGCAATCAAGATGCGTCCAAGACATATATACCAATATTCCGGTCAACCTAATTCAACGATGCACGTGAACAAGGTCCGGCCAAAAAGTAAAGTAAAGTAAAGTAAAGACTTTTTTTCATTTTCAATTTTGAAGAACGCCACAATGTTTCCATTTATCGGTCAATCGCATCATTATCTGCTTTGAATTTCTCCCGACTCGACGTAAAAAAAGTTTGAATCAATGCAACCCTCAGGGAATTCATATATTTATATAGATAGATATAAATAGAAAGCCTATTTTCGATTATACTATCTTTGAAATAAAATAAGAAATAGGTCGTACCCACTAGGAAGCCTATCACCAACTATCTTCATAACGGACTATGGATAGTTTTACTATACCATATACGGGTGGAATTTGGAGCGAATGAACCACTATTTTAGAACTATACTACCCTCCCTAAGATGCGATGGTTTTATACATATGGGCATGCGAAAGAAATGCTTTCCTTATTCCCATGAAGTCAGGATTTCTTAGGACCAACATAGGAGGGCATATATCTTGACTATATGCCACCTTCTATCGCACGTAAGTTTTTTTTTTTTTGGAAAAGCAATAATAGCATCACTAAATAATCTCCCATACCACTTATTTTTTGGAAGATGTTCTAGAAAGCTATCTACATCAAAGAGAGCTAAATTAAATAAAACGAATCCTAGCAGGCCACCCGTAGGTGGTATCCCCTTATCTCTCTGTAAATCCTGACCCTCTTTGTCGAGCATGGACATATTCAAAAAAGACTGAACAAGAAGAGAGAGTTGGTCATCCTTAGTTTTCGCATACAACTGCTCCAGAAGATGTGCACGATCTAAAAAATCCAAATTGACTGTTCTAGTTTCAAGGAGGGGATCGATCCTAAGGCAGGAAAGAAGGGGATAGATAGAAGGAGTTGAGTTATAACCAGATTGGATTGATATTCACATACAGGAGATAGCGGTTTACGTCTATCAATTCTCCGTCTAGAAATAGATAACAGCTCCCATGCTTTCATAGCTTATTCCTACTAGCTAAGAGGGAGCTTCTTATCGAGACTTATTAAAGGCAGTAGTACCAACCTACTAGCTAAAGTCTCGTTTAAAGGCTTTAGAGAGGCCGAAAGGACAACTTGTTACAGGAATAAAAACCTATATCAGATAGATGTAACAGGCCTTAGAAAACTGAATCCAGTTAAAGGGAAGATATCCTCTAACCTAACGCTCGCCTAGCTAAAGGAAAGAGATTAGCTCCTAGCTTGATAGAAACCTAGCTACAAAAGCTACTGGACTCAGGAAATAGATCCCATTGATTAGGTATTGATTAGCTAGTTACCGTAGTTGGGTGTAGATCTGTCCCTGCTTGATAGATTGGTAGATAGATGCCATACTGGCTTAGTTAGGTACTTACCTTCAGGTATTGGATTACAGGAGCAGAGCTGGCTCTATCCATACCATATAGGGAAGACGCGGATTGCTAATTGTTGTTGTTGCGTCTTCCGTCTGCTAGGAGAGATCAAACTAGTCAATCCAGGGAAGATAGTTTAGGATTAGACTTATTGAGAAAGCTAATGAAAAGAAAAGAGTCTATCAATCGGGAAAGGATAGATCTAACAGGCAAAAGGCTAGGCTAACCACTATCAAGGCAGGAAAGAGACATTCGCATACTAGCTATCACAAAGACGAAGCCATGAGTCCTTATTACACTCAATTTGAGGTAAGGAAGTTAAGCCACATACTAAGACCAAGATCTATCTCTTATCCTGCCTTCCCTAGCATCCATATTCAGTTAGCTACTTCCCTCAGGAGAGAGACATGTAATCCTTCCTATCGCCTAGCAGCCCGGAAAGAGATGGCTAGATCTAATTCCTTATCATTTCCTCCATATTGATCTAAACCTATAGGAGGAAGACAGCGTAAATCGAATACATTCTTAGATGTCCTTAGCTTCCCTCAAGGAAGAAGCCGGATATCTCATTGGGTATAATCTATCCTGTTTTGCTCTAAAACGAATGGCAAGTAATACAAACCTCAGGTTTAAGCATTCCCGAAAGTCCCATGGCGCTATCCTACTTCTAAGAACCAACAACAGCAAACTCATCTAGCCTTTTCTTTCCTAGATTGCTCTAACCTTGAAGAAGCAACTAGAAAGCCAGCAAGAGAGAACTCACTAGCAACGAAGCTTAGAGACCTTACTTAACTACCAGAACTTTAAGGAAATAAAGCCACCCGTAGTTACATCAGACTGACAAGAAAGAAGAAGACATCTAGCAGCTAGGATAGGAAAGCGAGGAAATTCCTTTAATCTCGATCCCGGGCCAACCGGTCTTCTGTCCAATCAAATATCCCGGTCGAGTCAGCTAAACGCTCATCGGTCTGCTCTGTCTTCTGAATCCGTCCGTTGGGCTAGGGAAGTTTCTTCGATCTATTGGCCATTTCTCCTTAGTGAGAAGGCGTCTGAAATGTCTCTCATGGCTGCCGTCTCGAAGAAATTATTTGCCTTGCAATGAAAAAGATCGATTTCCTGCGGGTGTTATGGTGAAGGCTCATCTGCTCTCTTCGGTTGAGCTGTCCACGACACGAAGACCTCTTTCCTGTAAAAAAAACAGTCAACTATTTTCCTTTTCTTTAATGGGCATCTGGAATATCGAATCTAGCTCTTAGCTGGTCTGGTCCAACCCCTCTTCTGTCTGATGAAAATCGGGAATACCTTGCTAGCAAAGTAAGCAATGCCATTAGTTTAATTAAAAGGCACACTTCTATTTTCTCGCCTCGACGGCTGTTTAGGAGACTGGAATTCCTTTAGTAAGATAGCTCATGAGTGATCAAACCAGTTCCTGATTTCAGGAGTTAATGAGTGCATGAGTCAAGGTGCGCTTCTCTGTAAATCGAATATATTCTATTAAAGCCAAGAGGAGAAGTATACCAGTCCGGCGAAATCAGTTATAAACCGTAATTCCTTTTGTTCTGAAACTGGATAGTCTCCCGAAACTGGTAAATTCGGAACATTCCTTTATTGAAAGAATTCCCCTGTAAAGACCGTAGCAAAGGCTCGCATCTGGCGGCATTTGCCCTTTAATTGAATATCAGCGGATTCAAAAAAGAAAATCCTATCATTGAGTTAGGGGCAAGCCAATCGGGTTTTTCATAAAAATGCTTTAGTAGTACGGTTGCTTTTAGACCCGATTTGTCGACTTCATCTGCCCTGCTCTTAGCTCGGGTTCTTGCTTAATGGAATGAGGCGTCCCTTGTTCCTTCTTTCGCAATACTTCCTGTCTCCCATGCCCCGCTTCAATCTCTTGCTAGCTTTGGTGCCAGGTCCAAGGAAAGGAGTCCAAGTCTGCCTTCGAATAAGCAATCACAAAGGCTGGTCGGCTCAGCCCTTGTTTAAGTTTAAGGAATCGCTTCTTTAAAAAGGATCTTCCTCCCCTGCCCGTGAATCCCTTCTCTGTTCTATTTTCATTTTCTTATTATTATGCGGTCTGGTCTGTCCATTAGTTCTTCTCCTCGCTCTTTCCGAAAACCTACGGAATGATCTGAAAAAGCAGAAGATAACATAGTATTCAGAACACGCCCAATCGCATCCGCGACAATCAAATCCTTCGGCTCCGGCTAAATTTCGAGGTTAGCTCTAGCTTGCTTGCTTTTAGTGGTTTTCCACTCCAAAGTTCTAACTAGTAGGGGAGCGTTGTCTGCATCATTAGGTTTCCCGGCGATCCGCATTGGTGACCACACATACGAAGCCTTGAGCACCGCTTTTCTCTGAACTTCTAGTTCTTGTTCGGAGACGCGATATGGAACACTGCCTTCTTCCACTAACGCAAGAATGCCTACTTCCGCGCTCCAGATAATTTATATTATATTCAAAAGGAATAATGGAGAAGAATGGTGTACTTCGAATGGTGTATTGAGAGTCGTCCATGGAAAAACGAGTAAAGTCAA